CGCAGTAACCTCTCGAACTAACTCTTCGGCTTCGCCTCTGTATGCGTCGATATCCCTTTCTTCATGCTCGTATGGTGGAGCGGGCAAACAGGGATTAGTTTACTAGTTAGCCATATGCCTCGTAATAATACGAGTAGTTTGAATAGAGGGCATACCTCTGAGTAATCATTCGCTAGTCCGGATAAAAAAAAAATAAGAAAGGAAAGCTTCGTTACTCTTTTACTAGGCCTTTGATGCTACGGGATGCCGAAAGCAAGGACAGATTATTAGAGCTGCCGCCTAGGGCAAAGAAGGTGTTGGTGTAGCAGGGAAGGAATCACTCGCTCCTATGACTACAGAAGACAGAACAACAGGTTGCAGGAAATCCTATGCTGGGGTCCGGAACTTCCTTTGACCCCGAGATATCACTGCCCTCTCTTGGAGGCCCACTTTAGAGTTGTTGGCCCCGATGTATGATAAGACCTTCGGACCCGCGAAACTAAGTATGAGTCCTCACTATATAAATTTTTTATCCACGGCTAGCTTCCATCAAAGATTCTGCCTTCCCCTAATCTTAGATTTTCTCTGCCCTCTAACTAATAGAATTTCTGGCTTTCGTCTGCACCCTCCCTTTCTTCTCCTAAGAGATATGGAAGTTTAAAATTAGGCCTTGAATCGCCGTTGAGGGTTCAGCAGGTATAATCGTTAGCTGACCTAGACGAAAAGGGGAATCCTGCCGTAGACTTCTGATCACGGGTAGGTAAGCAGCATTGGGCTTTGATCTTCTTAGACTTAAGAGTGAGGGGAAAGGGAAGGTTTTTTCCTCATCCTTTGACTTTTAGAGCAGATAGGGACTATTCACGCTAATGGAGCTCTAGCTGCCTTTGGAAGTATGTCCGGGGCAAAGAGATTGAAGTAGGGGAGTCCGGGCACACAGGAAGTGAGCTTTCTTCGGTGACAGATATCATGATTTTAGTTGGAAAAAGAAGCCTAGCTTCATTGCAGCGGGGCAGAGTCATGATCATCTCGCTCATACGGGATTAATCAATTGGGTTCAAATCCTGCCTTTAGTGTCTGAAATCGCGTAAGAACAGAGAAAGCAGTTCGCTTGTTGAGATGACAGGTTGATTGAATTCTTTCCTTTTTTTGGCAAAACCTTAGGAGCCAAGTGGCAAAGGAAGAGTGATCTCACCCTTTCACAAGGATCTCTTAATCCCGGTTCTTCGGCCAAGTCTACTAGCCCAGTCATACAGATTAAGTAAAGACTATTAGCGCATCCGGCTTTATATTGATACGACGAGAAAAGATCAGGAAGTTGGCTTGAGCCTGCGAACAAGATGTCGAACTTGATGGCATTCTTTCTTTATCTTACTACTCAATCTTCGTTACTTCGGCTGCTAGAATGCTAGTTATCGAACGTTTGAAGCCTTCAAAGGCTCTTTTATTTTATGGCCGTTCAGGGATTCTCCTTAACGAAGAAGAAATATCCTTTCTCCTAATCTCCGAACATAGCTATATTCCCCCCTTTTTCAGGGTTCCCTCTGCGGGTTACGTGCCCCGAAAGAAAAAAAAGAGTTGGATTACCGGATTCCCCTAATAGTGATGATCGCCCTCCAGTAACAAATCAGTAGTTCTTTTTCTAAGTCCTAGCAGAGGAAGTGGTTCTATTCTAAGACAGAGTCAGATCCCACCTCTGACTTTGCCTATGAGGCTGGTAGAGCTAAACATAGCACGTGTTAGAATGCTTCAATACCTCCTCCCAAGCATCACTCGCTAGAAGAGAAAGACAAAGCCGATTGTTACGCAGAAGAGGAAGATTAGTTGCCTACTTAGCTACAGAGGGCGTAACTGCACCTTTCTTCCCTTCGGCTAGGAAGAGTGAGTTACCTCTGCTCATTCTGAGCTATAAATAACCTCCTTAACGGATTCTCTTAGTTGAAGATTTCCTCGAATAAGAGTGAGTTACTGATTCCAGCCCAAATAGTGTAACAGGGTATTCCAATAAGTAGATTATTAGGTAAGAAAGAGTAAGAACAAGAGCTACTGAGTGAACTAGAGCCTTAGGGGCTTCCACCGTAGTTAGGGAATGACTTTCAGGACATCGAAGAGTGGTGTAACGACCCTACCTATATTATAACTAAACTTCCACCCGTAAAGGATTGAGAAAGCAGGAGTTGACTCGGTACCTTTGTTTCTACTCCCTTTCCTTTTTGGGTGCTAAGATTTCAGAGTCTAGAGGGAAACAGGCTTCCGGCAAAGAAGAGTCAAATATCCTACTTAGGCGAAGTTGAAGTTCCATGCTTTCAGGACAGAGACATTCAAAGACGGGTTCTCGCCATCAACCATTAGCCGCCGCATCCCCTTCCTATCCCTATCGAATCATAAGCCCCTTCACTACTAATCTTTTGGGATCATGCCTACTTGATTGGGACCCCATCTCCTGACTTTTCTATACCTGAGGCAAGGTCTCGAGGAGCTTACCTACTCGATGTTATATGCTCGGGCTTCGGCTTCATAACTGCACTGGTTCGGGCCCTATATTAGCTGCCCGCCTCTATCATCTCCCAAATAAAGGTGCTTTTGAACGAGACCTACCGGCTTAGGGGCAGTTACTACTAAAATCAAATGGGTGTACCCGGAACGGGGTTCCGATCTCTAAATGGATCTGCTATAGCTACTCGATCTCGATCAAATGGCTTTGGATCTGTCTCTACATCTGGAATATCTCTAACAGGATATGGAACTCCATATCGATCTGAAACTGGAAGGGACGCTATTGGTGCTATCGGTACTGCTCTCGTTATCATCGGCAACTGACCGCTTTCCCTCTCACATCCTATTTCATGCATTTCAAGGGTTCCATCTAGGGATCTATGCGTCGCTTAGGCTGGTTCAATGCCCCGGGAGGAAAAAGTATTCGCTGGTCTTCGCTTGTAGAGTTGCATCACAACGGCTCTCTCCTGCCACCTTCATGTGGAAGGATAATGAATAAAGAAAGTTGTGTAGATCCATCCATTCCCTTTTATCCGTGGGAAGCTCAAGCTGACTCGGCCAAAATCAGTAGTCAAGGCAAACTGATAAGCCAATCGATCCAATAGAGATTTCTCCGGCCCGCTTCCTCAAGGAACAAGATGAAATAATGCTTTTGGTCTTCTGGCGAGGCTTTGGGGACCCTCACGATAGACACCATTGCTGGGGGCCTTCAATCGCAATTCTTTTAGATGAAATAGATGGCACCAAGCCGCGCACCAACTCTAGGGTTCAAAGGTGTCACCGAGATCTCACTATATCCGATCTTCTCTTACGACATTTCTTGTCCGATTTCCATGTCGAGTTTTAGGAAGGGTTTTCAAAATCACCGGTATATAAGATGCAAAAAGTCTGATCTGAAGGCACTCTTCAGAAGGGAAATTCAGGTGCTAACTTTCGTCGATATATAAGATGCAAAAAGGATCAATTGAAGGCGCTAGGGTGCTCCAGGGTCTTAAGCTTAAGAAGGGGCGGGTGGATTCCCGTGCCTGGATACGAAACTATAAGCTATGATGCGATCTCGAAAGCGCTAAGCTCCCCTTCCCTTGGATTTGGGGTGATACACCCGGTTGAATCACTCTCTTTCCCCTTTGTTTGGTGGCCTCCTTCCTTTCACGAGACACTATCTCACTTGCTTGAATGAAGACACCTTCTTATCTTACTCTTACGAGATTTCTAGTTGGACGAATCTCTCAAAACACCGGGGGATACCGATCCAATATACCGAGCAAAAGGGCAAGGGCAGACTATTGGTCTCATCTAAGAAGGTCAGAGTCAAGAAAAGAAGTCCCCAGCACGCAAAAGCCTCAGAGGCGCATCCGCGGGAAAGAAGGAAGTCTTGTCCTTTAATAAAGAAGAAATCGATCAGGCATGCAAGAGCCATGGAAGGCAGCATCTTTCTCGGAGTATCCACTAGATGGTAAAACCAAGGAAGACTTTACATCTACTCTTTTGTAAATCGGTAACACCGCTAAAAGTAGATTGATCGTGCTCTAATCAAGTAAAGATGCTCTAGAAGACCAGAATTATTCGTTTTAACGCGAGTTTGCTGCCGAAGGTCTAATCTACGCAAGGGTTCCAAAACTGGCGTTATCGGCCTCGCAAATGCCATGTTCTATTTGATACCACTATATTGACCCTTAGGAGCCAAAGGTAACATCGACCACAAATCGGTGACAGTGGAGAATCTAAGCGATCAGAAAAACCTATTATTGGAATACATGAAACAGGATATAAGGCTCTTAGGTGGGATTATGCTCAAAGCTCAAGAGATTAATAGGTCTAACTATAGCGTGGATATAGTGTCCAAATTGACCGTCCCCTCACTAGCTCTTACTATCTTTCGTACACGCTATTATGATGATAAAAAATTTCCTATTTATAGACCTTCTATGAACGAAGATTACTTTATTAGGCGTGGATATTATGGTGGCCATGCCGATGCATATATCCCATATGGTGAGAACCTCTACTATTATGATGTCAACTCCCTTTATCCGTTCATAATGAAATCATTCCCAATGCCAGGTGGTAAACCTGTATGGCATGGTAAATTAGAAGATCGTGACTTAGACGACTTATGTGGGTTTATTGAAGCTTATGTCGAGTGTCCTGCGAATATGAAAAGACCTTTCTTGCCATATAGGGATTCCAAGAAGACTCTCATCTTTCCTACAGGTCAGTTCGTGGGAGTATATTACTCCGAATAATTTAAATATGCACGGGATCTAGGTTATACAATAATTCCTCTAAAAGGCTACTTGTTTAATAAAATGGATAGCAGTCCATTCGAAAGCTTTGTTTCAGACCTCTTTGAGAAAAGACAAGAGGCAAAGAGAAATGGGAATGACGCTATGTCATATATTTACAAGATTTTTTTGAATTCTCTGTATGGGCGATTTGGGATTAATCCAGAATGTAATGTTACTGTCATATGTGATTACGAGCAATATACGAAGTTGATCAAGGAGAAGAATATCAAAGATGGAGAT